CTACTTGGCAAACGAGTGGATTATTCGGGGCGGTCCGTCATTGTTGTAGGTCCTTCACTTTCATTACATCGATGTGGATTGCCTCGCGAAATAGCAATAGAACTTTTCCAGACATTTGTAATTCGTGGTTTAATTAGACAACATTTTGCTTCGAACATAGGAGTTGCTAAAAGTAAAATTCGGGAAAAAGAGCCAATTGTATGGGAAATACTTCAGGAAGTTATGCAAGGGCACCCCGTATTGTTGAATAGGGCCCCCACTTTGCATAGATTAGGCATACAAGCCTTCCAACCTATTTTAGTAGAGGGACATGCTATTTGGTTACATCCATTAGTTTGTAAGGGATTCAACGCCGACTTTGATGGAGACCAAATGGCGGTTCATGTACCGTTATCTTTAGAGGCTCAAACAGAGGCTCGTTTACTTATGTTTTCTCATACAAATCTTTTATCTCCGGCTATTGGGAATCCCATTTCCATACCAACTCAAGATATGCTTATTGGACTCTATGTATTAACGAGTGGGAATCGCCTAGGTATTTGTGTAAATAGGTATAATCCTTGTAATCAGAGAAAAAGACAATATAAAAATAAAGGAATCCACCCTAATCACAAAAAATATACAAAAAACTTTTTTTGTAATTCTTATGATGCAATTGGGGCTTATCGGCGGAAACTACTCCATTTAGCGAGTCCTTTGTGGCTGCGGTGGCGACTAGATCAATGCGTTATTACTTCAAGAGAAGTTCCCGTCGAAGTTCAATATGAATCTTTGGGTACCTATCATGAGATTTATGGACACTTACTAATACTAAGAAGTATAAAAAAAGAAATCTTTTGTTTATATGTTCGAACAACTGTTGGTCATATTTCTCTTTATCGAGAAATTGAAGAAGCTATACAAGGGTTTTGTCGGGCCTCCTCGGTATCCAAGCTAAGAGGTTCCATTAAATCAGTGTGAATTCGAGTCCAGTTCCTCGGGTTACACTAGGACCCTATTTCCTGAATTTCTACACGAATGAAAATCGAGAAAAGGAAGTCATTGACTCAAACCTATTGTCAAACCCCACTCATCAGAATATGGAGGTACTTATGGCAGAACAGGCCGATCTGGTCTTTCACAATAAAGCGATAGATGGAACTGCCATTAAACGACTTATTAGTAGATTAATAGATCACTTCGGAATGGCATATACATCACATATCCTGGATCAAGTAAAGACTCTGGGGTTTCGGCAAGCCACTGAGACGTCCATTTCATTAACAATTGATGATCTTTTAACAATACCTTCTAAAGGGTGGCTAGTCCAAGATGCTGAACAACAAAGTTTTATTTTGGAAAAGCATCATAATTATGGAAATGTACACGCGGTAGAAAAATTACGACAATCTATTGAGATATGGTATGCTACAAGTGAATATTTGCGACAAGAAATGAATCCTAATTTTCGGATGACAGATCCTTTTAATCCAGTCCATATGATGTCCTTTTCGGGAGCGAGGGGAAATGCATCTCAAGTGCACCAATTAGTAGGTATGAGAGGATTAATGTCGGATCCACAAGGACAAATGATTGATTTACCTATTCAAAGCAATTTACGCGAAGGTCTGTCTTTAACAGAATATATCATTTCTTGTTACGGAGCCCGCAAAGGAGTTGTAGATACAGCTGTCCGAACATCAGATGCTGGATATCTTACACGTAGACTTGTTGAAGTAGTTCAACACATTGTTGTACGTAGAAGAGATTGTGGAACCATCCAAGGAATTTCTGTAAGTCCTCGAAATGGAATCATGTTGGAAAGAATTTTTATCCAAACATTGATTGGCCGTGTATTAGCAGACGATATATATATAGGCTCACGATGTCTTGCCATTCGAAATCAAGATATTGGTATTGGACTTGTCAATCGATTCATAACTTTTCAAACAGAGCCCATCTCGATCCGAACTCCCCTTACTTGTAAGAGTACGTCTTGGATCTGCCGATTATGCTATGGTCGGAGCCTTACTCATGGTGACCTTGTCGAATTGGGGGAAGCTGTAGGTATTATTGCGGGTCAATCTATTGGGGAACCCGGTACTCAACTAACATTAAGAACGTTTCATACCGGTGGAGTATTCACAGGGGGTACTGCAAAACACGTACGAGCCCCTTCTAATGGAAAAATAAAATTCCCTGAGGATTTGGTTTATCCCATACGTACACGGCACGGGCATCCCGCTTTTCTATCTTATCTAGACTTGTATGTAACTATTGAGAGTGAGGATATTATACATAACGTGACTATTCCACCAAAAAGTTTTATTTTCGTTCAAAATGACCAATATGTAGAATCAGAACAAGTGATTGCTGAGATTCGCGCAGCAACATACACTTTTAATTTTAAAGAGAGGGTTCGAAAACATATTTATTCTAACTCAGAGGGAGAAATGCACTGGAGTACTGATGTTTATCATGCGCCCCTTTTTACATATAGTAATGTGCATCTCTTACCAAAAACAAGTAATTTATGGATAGTATCCGGAGGCTCGTACAGATCCAGTGTAGTCCCTTTTTCAATCCATAAAGATCAAGATCAAATGAATGTTCATTTTATTTCTGCCAAAGGGAAATCCATTTCTAGCTTTTCAGTAAATAATGATCAAGGGAAAGCCAAATTCCGTATTTCGGTTCTTTCTGATAAAAAAAAAAGCAGTAGTCTCGATTATTCGGAATTTAATCTAAGCGTAGATAGGGGTCGTTGTAATCTTCGATTTCCTTTTAGTCTCCACAAGAATTATGATTTATTTTTATTATCAAAAAGGCGAAGAAATAGACTCATCATTCCATTCCAATGGATTCAAGAACGAGAAAAAGAACAACAGCCTCGTTCTAGTATTTCAATTGAAATACCGATAAATGGTATTTTTCGGAGAAATAGTATTCTTTCTTATTTTGATGATCTTCAATATAGAAGAAAGAGTTCGGGAATTACTAAATATGGGGCTATAGGCGTGCATTCAATCCTCAAAAAAGAGGATCTAATTGAGTATGCAGAAGTCAAAGAACTTAAGTCAAAATACCAAACTAAAGTAGATCGATTTTTTTTCATTCCCGAAGAGGTGCATATTATACCCGAATCTTGTTCCATAATGGTACGAAATAATAGTATTATTGGAGTAGATACACGAATCGCGTTAAATACAAGAAGCCAAGTCGGTGGATTGGTCCGCATGGAGAAAAAAATAAAAAAGATTGAACTTAAAATTTTTTCTGGAGATATACATTTTCCTGTAGAGGTGGATACGATATTCCGACACAGTGGCATCTTGGTACCGCCCGGAGGGGTAAAAAAAAAAATTAACGAATCAAAAAAATTGCAAAATTGGATCTATGCCCAATGGATCACACCTACGAAGAAAAAATATTTTGTTTTGGTTCGACCCGTAATCTTATATGAAATATCGGACGGTATAAATTTCGAAACACTTTTTCCCCTGGATTCATTGCAGGAAAAGGAAAATCTAAAACTTAAAGTTGTAAATTATATTCTTTATGGAAATGGCAAACCAATTTGGAGAATTTCCGGAACCAGTATTCAATTAGTTCGCACTTGTTTAGTCTTGAGCTGGGACCAAGGCAGCAAAAGTTCTTCGTTAGAAGAAGCTCACGCTTCCTTTCTTGAAGTAAGTACAACTGGTCTGATTCGAGATTTTCTAAGAATCCACTTAGTTAAACCACATATATCTTATATACGAAAAAGAAATAATCTATTAGGGCCCGAATTGATCTCGGATAATAGGTCAAATCGGATCAATCCATTTTATTCTATTTATTCCACGGAAAGGATTCAAGAATCACTTAGACAAAATCAAGGAACTATTCATACGTTCTGGAATAGAAGTAAGGAATCTAAATCTTTGATAATTTTGTCATCAGCTAATTGTTTTCAAATGTACCCATTCAACGATGTAAAACATTACAATGGGATAAAAGAATCAATTAAAAATTATGCTAGAATTCCAATTCGAAATTCTTTAGGACCTTTAGGAACAGCCTGTCAAATTATGAATTTTGATTACCTTTTAAAAACTTATAATAAGATCTCGGTAACTAAAAATTTCCAACTTGACAATTTAAAACAGACTTTTCAAGTACTTAAAAATTTTTTACTTAAATATTATTTAATGGATGAAATCGGGATAATTTTTAATTCCAATCCATGCAGTAATGTTCTTTTGAATCCATTCAAATTGAATTGGTACTTTATACATCATAATTATTGTGAAAAAAAATATACAATAAGTACCCTTGGACAGTTTTTTTGTGAAAATGTCTGTATAAACAAACACGACCCGCTCCTAAAATCGGGTCAAGTTATAATTGTTCAAATTGACTCTTTAGTAATAAGAACGGCGAAGTCTTATTTGGCCACTCCAGAAGCAACTGTTCATGGCCATTATGGGGAAATACTTTTCGAAGGAGATACATTAGTTACATTTATATATGAAAAGTCGAGATCTGGTGATATAACCCAGGGTCTTCCAAAAGTAGAACAAGTGTTAGAAGTGCGTTCGATTGATTCAATATCAATGAACCTAGCAAAGAGAGTTGAGGGTTGGAACGAGCGTATAACAAGAAGTCTTGGAATTCCTTGGATATTCTTGATTGGTGCTGAACTAACTATAGCACAAAGTCGTATCTCTTTGGTTAATAAAATCCAAAAGGTTTATCGATCCCAAGGTGTGCAGATCCATAATAGACATATAGAAATTATTGTACGTCAAATAACATCAAAGGTGTTGGTTTCTGAAGAAGGAATGTCTAATGTTTTTTTACCCGGAGAACTGATAGGATTTTTGCGCGCGGAACAAATGGGGCGAGCTTTGGAAGAACCGATTTGTTACCGAGCTATATTATTGGGAATAACGAAAGCATCTCTCAATACTCAAAGTTTCATATCCGAAGCAAGTTTTCAAGAAACTGCTCGAGTTTTAGCAAAAGCCGCTATACGTGGTCGTATCGATTGGTTGAAAGGTCTGAAAGAGAATGTTGTTCTAGGGGGGATGATACCCGTTGGTACTGGATTCAAAGGATTTGTGCACCGTTCAAGGCAGCATAAAACCATTCCTTTTGAAACGAAAAGGAATAATTTATTTGAGCGGGAAATGAGAGATCTTTTGTTCCACCACAGAGAATTTTTTTCTTTTTGCATTTCAAAAAATGTACATGAGACATCCTTATTTTTAGGATTTAATGATTGCTAAGAGCAGAATCAGATTCATCCGGTTTGTGTTGCAGTTATTTAATTAGGTAATACTAATAATGAATCGAATAGAAAAAAAAACCTGAATGGCTTGGATCATGTATCAACGGACAATCCCCGTTAGAAGAAAAGGTTCCATGGGAACAACTTTTTATTTTTAGGGTACTTCTTCTCTTTAAAGAAAAAAAGAGAAGTGTGGGGAGAAATGACAAGACGATATTGGGATATCCATTTGGAAGAAATGATGGAAGCGGGAATTCATTTTGGTCATGGTACTAGGAAATGGAATCCTAAAATGTCACCTTATATCTCTGCAAAGCGTAAAGGTATTCATATTATAAATATTACTAGAACGGCTCGATTTTTATCGGAAGCTTGTTATTTAGTCTTTGATGCAGCAAGTAGGGGAAAACAATTTTTAATTGTTGGGACCAAAAATAAAGCAGCGGATTCAGTAGCACGGGCTGCAATAAAGGCTCGCTGTCATTATGTTAATAAAAAATGGCTTGGTGGTATGTTAACAAATTGGTATACTACAGAAACTAGACTTCATAAGTTCAGGGACTTGAGAACAGAACAAAAGACGGGTAGACTCTACCGTCTCCCAAAAAGAGATGCGGCTATGTTGAAGCGCCAACTATCTCACTTGCAAACATATCTGGGCGGCATTAAATATATGATAAGGTTACCCGATATTGTAATAATTATTGATCAGCAAGAAGAATATACCGCTCTTCGAGAATGCATTACTTTGGGAATTCCAACGATTTGTTTAATCGATACAAATTGCGACCCGGATCTAGCCGATATTTCAATTCCGGCGAATGATGACGCCATAGCTTCAATCCGATTAATTCTTAACAAATTAGTATTTTCTATTTGCGAAGGTCGTTCTAGCTATATACGGAATTCGTGATAAAAAAATTCTATTTTGTTTAAATTATTTTTTAAACTCCATATATTTATTAAATTGGGTACGATTCCTGAATCGCACAAAAGAAATCAAAATAATTGAGTTTATTGTATAATTTGTTGATATTCAAAATATACAAAGCGGATGAATAAGTCGAAAAAGAGATGGTTGAAAAAAAATAATCCCTTTTTAAAGTTATATTTCTTTCAGAGGATACTATGAATGTTTTATTATGTTCCATCAACACACTAAAGAGGTTATATGCTGTATCCGGCGTGGAAGTAGGCCAACATTTCTATTGGCAAATAGGAGGTTTCCAAGTCCATGCCCAAGTACTTATTACTTCTTGGGTTGTAATTACTATCTTACTAGCTGCAGCCGTTATAGCTGTTCAGAATCCACAAACCATTCCTACTGATAGTCAAAATTTTTTTGAATATATCCTTGAATTCATTCGAGACGTGAGTAAAACCCAGATTGGAGAAGAATATGGGCCATGGGTTCCATTTATTGGAACTCTGTTTCTATTTATTTTTGTTTCGAATTGGTCAGGTGCTCTTTTACCTTGGAAAATCATACAATTACCTCATGGTGAGTTAGCGGCACCCACAAATGATATCAATACTACCGTTGCTTTAGCTTTACTGACATCAGCGGCATATTTCTATGCGGGTCTTAGCAAAAAGGGATTAGATTATTTCGGTAAATACATTCAACCCACTCCAATTCTTTTACCCATTAACATCTTAGAAGATTTCACAAAACCCTTATCCCTTAGTTTTCGACTTTTCGGAAATATATTAGCCGATGAATTAGTAGTTGTTGTTCTTGTTTCTTTAGTACCGTTAGTGGTTCCTATACCTGTCATGTTTCTTGGATTATTTACCAGTGGTATTCAAGCTCTTATTTTTGCAACTTTAGCTGCGGCTTATATAGGAGAATCCATGGAGGGCCACCACTAATTTTTGACAGAGTCCTTTTTTTAGCTTAACCTGACGCAATGTAGACGCTTAGCAAATTAAGGTAAACTTAGACTTAGAGAACATAAATATAGAAATGAGGTTAAGGTATATACAATCTAGAATAAGTAATAGTAAAACAGATATTACGATATTAAAATTAAGTAATTGTAGAATAAATAAAAGAGATCTAAAAGATCTTTTTCCTAATTGAATAGTTTGTTTACGTTATGGGGGAAGGACATGTATATGTGATACTAGCTATTAACTAAGCGGATATGAACTAAAGATATATCTAATTTGCCCTACTACATAGGTGTTCAATAGGTATTTGAATGAAAGTCCTTCTTTTTCATCGTCGTCTGCAATTTTCATTTTTAATTTAATATTGAATTGGATGAGTTTAAATCACGAAAAAGAACAAAGAATTCAAAGAACGATTCGGAAAAAATAAAGAAATATAAAAACAAAGTTTGGACAAATTTGATAAGAACTAAAAAAAGGATATAGAGGTATTTTTCCACAAATATTAGTATTTAACTTATGGTTTCTCAGTTATTTTGACTGGATAAATTTGATCCATCGGATGACTAAGTCAAAATTCATTGTTTGATTGTATCATTAACTATTTTTTTTATTTTTTTGGTGAGAGGAATTTCTCATGAATCCACTGATTTCTGCCGCTTCCGTTATTGCTGCTGGATTGGCCGTTGGACTTGCTTCTATTGGACCTGGAGTTGGTCAAGGTACTGCTGCGGGACAGGCTGTAGAAGGGATCGCGAGACAACCCGAAGCAGAGGGAAAAATACGAGGTACTTTATTGCTTAGTCTCGCTTTTATGGAAGCTTTAACAATTTATGGACTTGTTGTGGCATTAGCACTTTTATTTGCGAATCCCTTTGTTTAATCTTACAATATAGTTTTAGTTTTTTATTTCTTTGGGTTTGCTGTTGCTTGTTTAAAATTTTATTCAAATTTCATTTCTTATTCAACCGCTCATGTACATGTAAAGGATTGATTGGGGGAGGAGGAATTGGTACACCAATTAGCTTTATTCTGGGATTCCAAGGGAACTCTTTTTTAAGAAGTATTGCAATAAACGAGATATTACGAAACTCACATAAGACTCAATATCTAATTCTAATAAGTTTCATTCTTATTTTAAATTGAAACAAAATACTTTTTTTTAATCCTTTTTATTTTTAACGCTATTTTAGGAGTATTTATAAAAATAAATAATAGGAAAAACGCTACTATAAAAAATATAGACAATTTGTTTTATCTATAAGAATACGCAAGAGGAGATCATATGAAAAATGTAACCGATTCTTTCCTTTCCTTAGCTTATTGGGCACCCGCCGGAAGTTTCGAGTTTAATACCGATATTTTTGCAACAAATCCAATAAATCTAAGTGTAGTACTAGGTGTATTAATTTTTTTTGGAAAGGGAGTGTGTGTGAGTTGTTTATTTCAAGAATAGGCTGGATCCGACCAACTGCACTTTATTTTTTGGTATAACTAGGAAAGAAAAGGTGCATGATTTCGCGAATTACTTCTGAATAAATTAAGAAATCATATTTTAGAACCATAACATTTCGTGAGTCATTGGTAAATATACTTTGATTCTCTATTAACCAATAATGTGCGACCATTAACAGGGTTAAAGCTAAACCGTTTGAAGTCCAGATATAAGCACGGTACTCTTTCTACTATATAGCTTAATACGGAAATGGTTTCAAAACAAAGGGTAGGAATTTCTTTTTCGATATAGAACACTCATGTCGATAAAAAACGGATTCGAGCCTTTTATTTGGTTCGAAAAATACCTCAGTGTATTTCAACTTTCCACTTTTTTATTTTACGCTAAATTGATGACCTATGCATAAAGTAAAAGTAACTCTTTGGATTTTAATAAAAAAAACAACTTTGCTGACAATTATTTGGTTGGTCAGAAGAGTCCTCCGAATATTATTTTTTTCGATTAGTGATCCGTTTTTCAATTTTAATAGAAATAGAGAAGACAGGCTCATTACATTAAAAAAAGAGATAGGAATTCTCATAAGTAATTGGGTGTGAGAGCCAAATGAATTGAAAGATTCATGTTTGGTTCGGGAAGGGATTGTGGAAGTTTTGAACTGAATGGAAATAGAGTCCACTTTCATTAAACGATTTATTAGATAATCGAAAACAAAGAATCTTGAAAACTATTCAAAATTCAGAAGAACTACGTGAGAGGTCCCTCGAACAGCTGGAAAAAGCCCGATCCCATTTACGAAAAGTAGAAATGGAAGCGGATCAATTTCGAGTGAATGGATATTCTGAGATAGAACGAGAAAAATTTAATTTGATTAATTCAACCTCAAAGACTTTGGAACAATTAGAAAATTATAAGAATGACGCCATTCATTTTGAACAACAAAGAACGATTAACCAAGTTCAACAACAAGTTTTCCAACAAGCCTTACAAGGAGCTCTAGGAACTCTGAATAGTTGTTTGAACAACGAGTTACATTTACGCACCATCAGTACTAATATTGGTATGTTTGTAACAATAAAAGAAACAACGGATTAGTCTTTCTACTGCAGGCATTATTATTATTTTTTTCTTTCAAACAATAAGAAAAAATAATTAAGAAATATTTATGGTAACCGTTCGAGCCGATGAAATTAGTAATATTATCCGTGAACGTATTGAACAATATAATAGAGAAGTAAAGATTTTAAATACAGGTACTGTACTTCAAGTTGGCGATGGCATTGCTCGTATTTATGGTCTTGATGAAGTCATGGCCGGTGAATTAGTAGAATTTGAAGAGGGTACCGTAGGAATTGCTCTCAATTTGGAATCAAATAATGTTGGTGTTGTATTAATGGGTGACG